TCTTTATTGTTTTTTTATTTATTACGTGTTTATACTATTTAGGCAGAACACCCTTTCCCTTTTTTATTAAAAAACGATCAGAAATTCAAGAAAGCAGTAAAATGGAAAAAAAAAAAATGGATGTGGAAAGAACTTCCGAAACAACAGGAACTAAGCAAGAAAAAAATATATCTACTGAAAAAGATGCTTATTCTTATCTTTTTTTTGAAAAGGATCAGAACTCATACAAAATCAATGAAAACGAGGAGAAGAAAATCTCGGTATTTCCAAAATATCTTGTAACCATTTTTTTCGATTTTAAACGATGGAAGCGTCCGTTGCGATATATAAAAAATGCTCGATTTGAAAATATAGTAAGAAATGAGATTTCACAATTTTTTTTTTATACATGTAAAAGTGATGGAAAAGAAAAAATATTTTTTACGTATCCACCTAATTTGTCGACTTTTATTAAAATGATGGAAAAAAAAATAGACCTTTTCACACCAGAAAAAAACTTCTATGATAAATTCTCTAATTATTGGAACTCTAGAAATGAAGAAAAAAAAAAAAAACTAAAAAATGAATTTTTAAACAGGGCCGAAGTTTTAGATAAGGAATTTTTGCCTCTGGATATAGTCGAAAAACGAATTAGATTGTGTAATGAGGAGACTCAAACAAAAAACTTACCTAAAATATACGATCCTTTCTTGAATGGACCCTGTCGTGGACGAATCCAAAATTGTTTGTTATCCTCAATGAAAACGGAAACTTATAAAAAAAATGATATTTGTATAAATAAGATTGATGCTCTCCTTATTAATAGTAAAAAAAATCATCCAGAATTTAAACAGAAAATAGATACATTTGATAAAAAATCATTATTAATTGAGATTTTTTTTTTTTTTTATTTAATCCAAAAATTCTCGGATAAATCAGTATCAAGCCTAAATTTTGAAGGACTTGTTCTCTTTCCGGAATATGAACAAGTGAAAGTGAATTCCGAAAAAAAAAAAATAAAATTATTGTTCGACGCAATTAGAACTGATCTGAACGAGAAAATAATTGTAAAAAAAAAAAAATGTATTGGAATCAAAGAAATGAGGAAAGAAGTTCCTCGATGGTCATACAAATTAATTGACGAATTAGAACAACTGGAAGTAAAAAACGAGGAAGAGAAATATGGAATTCGTTCCCGAAAAGCCAAACGTGTCGTTATTTTTACTTTTACTAATAAAAATAACGACACTTATAGATATACTAGAGATACTAATAATACTGATAAAAACGGGGAGTTGGCTTTAATACGTTATGCACAACAACCTGATTTTCGACGAGACATAATAAAAGGATCTATACGTGCTCAAAGGCGTAAAACAATTACTTGGAAACTCTTTCAAAAAAGTCTGCATTCGCCCCTTTTTTTGGACAAAATTGAAAAACCCTCGTTCTTTTATTTTTTAAAAAATTTTGAGCCAATGAGACAAATAATTTTTATGTTCAAAAATTGGATGCGTACAAAAGTGGAATCGCTAAATTCAGATTATACGGAGGAAAATAAAAAAGAAAGTGAGGAGGGGGGCGAAAAAAAAAAAAAAGAAAAAGAGGAAAAAAGACGTATAGAAATAGGAGAGGCCTGGGATAGCATTATATTTGCTCAAGTAATAAGAGGTTATTTATTAATAACCCAATCAATTCTTAGAAAATATATTATATTGCCTTCATTGATAATAACTAAAAATATTGTTCGTATGCTATTATTTCAATTTCCCGAATGGTCAGAAGATTTTAGGGATTGGAAGAAAGAAATGTATATTAAATGCACCTATAATGGCGTTCAATTATCCGAAACAGAATTTCCAAAAAAGTGGCTAATAGATGGTATTCAGATAAAAATAATATTTCCTTTTCGTCTGAAGCCTTGGCACAGATCTAAGTTACGATCCACTGAAAAGGATCCAATGAAAAAAAAAGACGAAAAAAAAAGGGGGGACTTTTGCTTTTTAACAATTTTGGGAATGGAAGTGGAATTCCCCTTTTCTAGTTTTCCCCGAAATCAATTTTATTTTTTTCATCCCATTTTTAAAAAACTCAACAAAAAAATAAAAAAATGGAAAAATAATTTTTTTATCGTTCTCAATATTTTAAATCAGAGAACGAGATTGTTCCTAAATTTCTTAAAAGAAAGAGCAAAATGGATCATAAAAAGGATTCAATTTCTAAACGAAAAAATAAAACAACTCCCGACTTTATTTCTACTTAGATTCAAAAATCTATATGGATTGAGTGAAAGCCAAAAAGATTCAACAATAAGTAATAAAATTCCAATGATTTACGAATCACCCATTCGAATTCAATCTGTTAATTGGACAACTTGTTCATTGAAAAAAAAAAAAATAAAAGATCTGAATGCTGAAAGAAATACAATCATAAAGAAAATAAAAAAAATGAGAAAAGAAAAGGGCGTTTTTTCTTCAGAGATAAATATTAGTTCGAACAAAAAAAGTTATTATGCTAAAAGATTCGAATTAAAAAAAAGTATTTGGGAAATTTTTAAAAAAAGAAATCCTCTATTAGCCCGTAAATCACATCATTATTTTTTGAAATCTCTCATGGAAAGGGTATACCTAAATATCTTTCTATGTATCATTTATATTCCTAAGATCGATGTACAATTGTTTCTTGAATCAAGAACAAGAAACAGAAGTGAAAAAGAATCCATTTACTATAATGAAACAAAAGAAGACAGAACGGATAAAACTAATCAAAGTCTAATTCACTTTATTTCGATTCTAAAAAAATATTCTCATATTAGGACTAAGAATTCACAGAATTCTTGTGACGTATCCTCGTTGTCACAGGCATATGTATTTTTCAAATTATCAGAAACCCAAGTTATTAACATATATAAGTTAAGATCTGCTTTTGAAGATCATGGAAAATCCTTTTTTCTTAAGAATGAAATTCGGGATTTTTTTTTTGGAATACAAAGAATATCTTATTCTAAATTAAGACAAAAGAAACCTCGCAATTCTGTAATGAATCAATGGAAAAATTGGTTGTTAAAGGGTCATTATCAATATGAGTTATCTCAGAGGAGATGGTCTAGATTAGTGGCACAAAAATGGAGAAATAGAATCCATGAGCGTCGTGTCTCTCAAAAAAAATATTTTAAAAAGCGTGATTCATATGAGAAAACCCGATTAGTTCTTTACAAAAATCAACAATTAGACTCATTAAAAAAAAAACAATATGAATATGATCTTTTTTCATATAAATCTATTAATTATGCAGATAAGAAGCACTCAGATATTTATGGATATGGATCACCATTCGAATCAAATAAAAATCAAGCAATTTCTTATAATTACAACACATGTAAACAAAAGATATTTGATCTAACGAGTGATATCTCTATCAAGAATTATATCGCAGAAGATGCTATTATAGATATGGAAAAAAATCTGGATAGAAAATATTTTGATTGGATGGGAATGAATGAAGAACTATTAAATCGTTCCATATCGAATCGGGAATTTTTGTTCCTTTCCAAATTTTTGATATTTTTTAATGCATATATGAGTAACCCGTGGATCATACCAATCCAATTACTTTTTTTCGATATTAATTTAAATATAAATAATATAAATAAAAATGTTAGTGCAAATAAAAACATCACTGGAAGGAAAAAAATAATAGATATTTTTAGATCATCAAAAAAAAAAAAAAAATTAGAATTCGAGTTAAAAACTCGAAATCAAGCAAAAGCGGAATACACGGGTCGAGTGGATTTTGAATCACCTCTCTCAACCCAAGAAAAAGATATTGAAGAAGATTATACAGGATTGGACAGTAAAGAGGATATAAACAAACCACAATACAATAGCAAGATAGAGGAAGAACTAAATTTCTTATTAAAAAGGTTTTTTATTTTTCAATTGAATTGGAAGGGTTCCTTAAATCAAAGAGTAATGAATAATATAAAAATATATTGTCTCCTGATTAGATTGAAAAATCTAAAAGAGATTGCTATAACCTCTATTCAAAGAGGAGAACTAAGTCTAGATATTATGATGATTCATAATCAGAAGGATTTGACTCTTACAGAATTGACGAAAAATAAAAAATTGATCAACGAAGCAATATTTATTATCGAACCTGTTCGTCTGTCTAGAGAAAACGATGAAAAATTTTTTATGTATCAAACCATAGGCCTCTCGTTGATTCATAAGAGTAAGCGTCAAATTAATCAAAGATATCCGGAAAAAAGCCACGTTGATAAGAAGAAATTATATAAATCCACTCCAAGAACAAGAGATCAAAAGATAACAGAAAAAAAAGAAACAAATCATTATGATTTGTTTGTTCCCGAATTTCTTTTTTCCGCTAGACGTCGTAGAGAATTCAGAATTCTAATGTCTTTCAATTCTAAGAATAGAGATAGTGTACATAGAAAGATAACATTTTACAATAAGAATAAAGGAACTAATTGCTGTAAAATTTTGGCTGAAAATAAGGATCTTGATAGAGAAAAAAAAAAACAAATGAATTTATATTTTTTTCTTTGGGCAAATTTTCGATTAGAGGATTTAGCTTGCATGAATCGCTATTGGTTTGATACCTATAATGGAAGCCGTTTCAGTATAGTAAGAATACATATGTATCCGTGATTGAGAATTGGTTAATTTAGCGTAATATATTCGGTATGCGGATATAAATGGATACACACATAGATGCGCACACACATTTTGTTAACTTCTATTCTGTATTCTGAGTCCTTGATACTAATTCAATGATGTATCCATTCGATACAAAAATGAATCAACAAAATCGTCTTATATAGATTTTTTACGTCTACCATTTTTTTTGGAATGCATAAATATAGTTTTCTATGATTTGAAAAAAAAAATCGGGAAATCTGACGGAATTTAATATTATTGTATATACAATATAAAAGATTTTAAATAAGTTACTATTACTGATTAAAAAAAGATATCTATAAAATAAGTAAAGGGAAAAGAAAGCTTTCAACGTATGGTAAAAAATTTAATTCTACCGAGTTTTTCACAAGAAAAAAAAAAAGAAGAAAACCCCGGATCGGTTGAATTTCAAGTATTCAATTTCACTAATAAGATACGAAGACTTACTTCACATTTGGAATTGCACCGAAAAGACTATTTATCTCAACGAGGTTTACGTAAAATTCTGGGAAAACGACAACGGCTACTGTCTTATTTGTCAAAGAAAAATGGAATACGTTATAACAAATTAATAAATCAGTTGGATATTCGGGAGTCACAAATTCGTTAATTTGAAGAGTCATTTTTAATTATTCGATTTATTAGGTCTTGAATTTTGATGAATTTTTTTTTCTTTTGTTTTACGCAATTCATGGAATGAATAAATCGAGGAAAAACCTATGAATGTCCCAGCTACAAGAAAAGACCTCATGATAGTGAATATGGGTCCTCACCACCCATCAATGCATGGTGTTCTTCGACTTATTGTTACTCTGGATGGTGAGGATGTTATTGATTGTGAACCAATATTGGGTTATTTACACAGAGGGATGGAAAAAATTGCGGAAAACCGAACAATTATACAATATCTGCCTTATGTAACACGTTGGGATTATTTAGCCACTATGTTTACAGAAGCAATAACCGTAAACGGACCCGAACAGCTGGGAAATATTCAAGTACCTAAAAGAGCCAGCTATATTCGAGTAATTATGTTGGAATTGAGTCGTATAGCTTCTCACCTATTATGGCTGGGACCTTTTATGGCAGATATTGGTGCACAAACCCCTTTCTTCTATATTTTCAGAGAAAGAGAATTAATATATGATCTATTCGAAGCTGCGACAGGTATGAGAATGATGCATAATTTTTTCCGTATCGGGGGAGTAGCGGCTGATCTACCTCATGGTTGGATAGATAAATGTTTGGATTTTTGCGATTATTTTTTAACAGGGGTTGTTGAATATCAAAAACTTATTACGAGAAATCCTATTTTTTTAGAACGGGTTGAGGGAATAGGCATTGTTGGTGGAAAGGAAGTAATAAATTGGGGTTTATCAGGACCGATGCTTCGGGCTTCCGGAATACAATGGGATCTCCGTAAAGTTGATAATTATGAGTGTTACGGGGAATTTGATTGGGAAGTTCAATGGCAAAAAGAAGGAGATTCATTAGCTCGTTATTTAGTTCGAATTGGCGAAATGGTGGAATCCATAAAAATAATTCAACAGGCTTTGGAAGGAATTCCTGGAGGTCCATATGAAAATTTAGAAATCCGTTACTTTGATAGAGAAAGGGAACCAGAATGGAATGATTTTGAATATCGATTCATTAGTAAAAAACCGTCTCCAACTTTTGAATTGCCGAAACAAGAACTTTATGTACGAGTTGAAGCCCCAAAAGGAGAATTAGGAATTTTTCTAATAGGGGATCAGAATGGTTTTCCTTGGAGATGGAAAATTCGTCCACCTGGGTTTATCAATTTGCAAATTCTTTCTCAATTAGTTAAAAGAATGAAATTGGCTGATATTATGACAATACTAGGTAGCATAGATATCATTATGGGAGAAGTTGATCGTTGAAATGATAATTGATACAACAGAAATACAAGATATCAATTCTTTTTTCAGATTGGAATCTTTTAAAGAGGTATATGAAATTTTATGGGTACTTGCCCCTATCTTTACTCTTGTATTGGGAATCACCATAAGTGTACTATCAATTGTATGGTTAGAAAGAGAAATATCCGCAGGTATACAACAGCGGATTGGACCTGAATACGCAGGTCCTTTGGGAGTTCTTCAAGCTCTAGCAGATGGAACAAAACTACTTTTCAAAGAAAATATTATTCCATCTAGGGGAGATATTCGTTTATTCAGTATCGGACCATCCATATCAGTCATATCAATTATAATAAGCTATTCAGTAATTCCTTTTGGATATAACTTTGTTTTATCTGATCTCAATATCGGTGTTTTTTTATGGATTGCTATTTCGAGTATTGCTCCCATTGGACTTCTTATGTCAGGATATGGATCAAATAATAAATATTCCTTTTTGGGTGGTCTACGAGCTACTGCTCAATCGATTAGTTATGAAATACCATTAACTCTATGTGTGTTATCAATATCTCTACGTGCGATTCGTTGATACAAAAACTTTTCGATGCTATTGCTTATACGCCTTTCTTTGTAGGACACTTTATAGGAAAGGGGTAGAAGAAATTCATTATTATTCTCAATTCGTATTGAAGAAAAAAATCAGATAGTTATATGAGTGAAATAAAACAGCTTCTATTGAATACAATTTATGAATACTATATTAGATTACCTTACCAGATTCTCTCTATGGTATAGTTTATATATAGTTATAGTATGATGATTAAAAATTGCAGTCAAAATATTGAGTCTCATTTTCTATGTATAAGAATTTAGTGAAAAAAAAATTAGAAGCAGAAGAGTCTGATTACCCCAGGATTGGTTGATTATAAATCTTGTCTTGAAGCGGGTTCGGGTTCAAAAGACCAACTTTATTGCGTTTTTGCTACCGTTTGGATGAATTATCATACATGTATTAACATAAATAAGGGAGGCTCATAAAAGATTAAGTGGACGGTTAGAACCACCAAGATACACAAAGGATTAGTAACACGGATTATGTAAATTTTCAAAAAGAGCATTTCCACATAATAGAAAAAGAATACTAATTGGGGCTTTAAGTTGGTAGAAAAATAAAGGCAATACTCCCCAAAATTCCGGTCCAGAGTAGGCTCCTATCCACTGATTAAATAAATAACTATCGGGAACGAAAAAATCCTTTCATTTTTTTTTAAGTCCCTTTTTGATTTTATTTGCACAAAAAAAGACGAATAGGAACGAAAAAAAAAAAGCGACTGACCCCCTTTTTTTATCCATATGGATTTTAAATCCATATTTATGGAGATAGAATTTATGTCATATCATAATTTAGAAACTAATATGTGATTCTTTTTTCGTAATCAAAAACGACGGGGGAGGGTTTTTGAAAATTATAAAAGATTTTTTTATTGAAGAATAAAGTTATTACTTAAAAAATTATCTATTTTTTTTTAGGGATAAGATAAATTCAGAAGTGCCTTTTGTATCTTTTATAAAAAATGCATTTTTTTATCTTTATTAGAAAAATTCTAAATTAGAACAGACAGAATTCAATTGGTCTAATTCAGAACCGTCCGATAAATTGGAATCTTATCCATCTTAGGGATATAGCAAAAGACAAACAATCGGCCTGGTCCTTATATTTATTTAAGACTTTCGAGGAGCCGTATGAGGTGAAAATCTCATGTACGGTTCTGTAATAGCGATGGGACAGTAATGTTATCACCGACTAGGATTATCTAACAGTTTAAGTACAGTTGATATTGTTGATGCACAATCAAAATATGATTTTTGGGGATGGAATTTGTGGCGTCAACCTATAGGTTTCATCGTTTTTCTACTTTCTTCCCTAGCAGAATGCGAAAGATTACCTTTTGATTTACCAGAAGCGGAAGAAGAATTAGTAGCGGGTTATCAAACGGAATATTCGGGTATAAGATTTGGTTTATTTTATGTTGCTTCTTATTTAAACCTATTAATTTCTTCATTATTTGTAACAGTTCTTTACTTGGGCGGTTCAAATATCCCTATTCCGTACATATTAGTTTCTGAGTTTTTTGAGATAAATAAAGCATATGGGGCTTTTGGAACTACAATTGATATCTTTATTACATTAGCTAAAACTTATTTGTTCTTGTTCCTTTCTATCACAACAAGATGGACTTTGCCTAGGCTAAGAATGGACCAATTATTAAATCTTGGATGGAAGTTTCTTTTACCTATTTCTCTCGGTAATCTATTATTAACAACTTCGTCTCAACTGTTTTCACTGTAAAAGATTGATCCTCTATATTTGTAACTTGTCTCAAACAAGAGAAAGAAACAAAACAAAAATATTCATAGATATTCACGATATGTTCCTTATGGTAACTGGGTTCATGAATTATGGGCAACAAACAGTCCGAGCTGCAAGGTACATTGGTCAAAGTTTCATGATTACCTTATCCCACGCAAATCGTTTACCCGTAACTATTCAATATCCTTATGAAAAATTAATTACATCGGAACGTTGCCGCGGTCGAATCCATTTTGAATTTGATAAATGCATTGCTTGTGAAGTATGTGTTCGTGTCTGTCCTATAGATCTGCCCGTTGTTGATTGGAAACTGGAAACGGATATTCGAAAGAAACGATTGTTTAATTACAGTATTGATTTCGGAATTTGTATATTTTGCGGGAACTGTGTTGAGTATTGTCCAACAAATTGTTTATCAATGACTGAAGAATATGAACTTTCGACTTATGATCGTCATGAATTGAATTATAATCAAATTGCTTTGGGTCGTTTACCAATGTCAGTAATTGATGATTATACAATACGAACAATTCAAATATCAAATAAAAAAATATAATACAAATTTTTTCTTTCTTATTTTTTTTATTAAAAAAAAAAGATTCTAATATAATCAAAAATTTATTATTCAAAATTATTTATTATTCTTTATTATAATAATAAGATATTTTAATATATATATAATTGAATTTTAATTCAAAAAATGAATTAGAAAAAAAAAATAATTCGAATTCAATTATGTAAAATTTTATATAAAATTATATATAGATTATAAAATAATATATATTAATATTAATTATAAATATATAGGTATAGAATTTATATATATATAAATTCTATATATATATAAATAAAATCTGATTCTAATCAAACAAATCTGATTCTTTCTATATTTCATATCTATTTATTATATATATTATTAAATATATAATATATATATAACTAACTAACATTTATATATATAAATAAATAATATAAATAAAAAATTAGAAAAAAATGTTATCTAAATATAACTATACATATCATATAGTTATACTTATAGTTTCGACCTATTCTTTCATATAACGAATAGAAGGACATTTGGCCTATAACCGATACCCATATCAATTCCCAGTTGTTAGGATTAAATTCAATGCGGAGAGAAATCTCGTATATCCAAATTTTCCCTGGTCATATCAATTAAAGTCATGAAATCTCGATTTATTTATCTCTTTTTTTACATATAATGGATTTGCCTGAACCACTACATGATTTTCTTTTAGTCTTTTTGGGATCAGGTCTTGTATTAGGAAGTCTAGGAGTAGTATTTTTTACCAATCCAATTTTTTCTGCTTTTTCCTTGGGACTGGTTCTTGGTTGTATATCTTTATTCTACATTTTATCAAATTCCCATTTTGTAGCTGCCGCACAACTACTTATTTACGTGGGAGCTATAAACGTTTTAATCCTATTTTCTGTGATGTTCATGAATGGTTCGGAATATTACCAAGATTCTCATCTTTTGACCGTTGGGGGTGGAATGACTTTGATGGTTTGTACAAGTATTCTTATTTCACTAATAACTACTATCCCAGATACATCATGGTACGGGATTATTTGGACTACAAGATCAAATCAGATTATAGAGCAAGATTTGATAAGTACTAGTCAACAAATTGGAATTCATTTATCAACAGATTTTTTTCTTCCATTTGAACTAATTTCCATAATTCTCTTAGCTGCTTTGATAGGTGCAATTGTCGTGGCTCGCCAATAAGAAATTTTTCGAACTAGCAATAAAAAAAAAATAAAATTTTTTTTCCATTTTTTTTCTGTTGAATTCTATGTGAATGTAAAAAAAAAAAGTGTTTATATAGAAAATCATTTTTTTGGCAATATATTCTTTTGTTCCAGACTTGTTATATTCTTTAGTCAATTGAATCCGTTGAATTGTTGTTCATATTATATTAAAATGAATAAAAATTGATAAGGAGTTGGTTAATGATGCTCGAACATGTACTTGTTTTGAGTGCCTATTTATTTTCTATTGGTATCTATGGATTGATCACGAGCCGAAATATGGTTAGAGCCCTTATGTGTCTTGAACTTATACTGAATGCAGTGAATATAAATTTCGTAACTTTTTCTGATTTCTTTGATAGTCGCCAATTAAAAGGAAATATTTTTTCTATTTTTGTTATTGCTATTGCAGCCGCTGAAGCAGCTATCGGACTAGCTATTGTTTCTTCAATTTATCGTAACAGAAAATCAACTCGTATCAATCAATCTAATTTGTTGAATAAATAGTATTAATCATTATTAAAAAAATAATAATTAGAATTTAGAATAGTTTAATATTCATCAATTTGGATTTGCATGTTTGCAAAAACGTAAGAAATCAAAGTATCTTGGTCCTCTTCTCCTCTTATGAATTGACCCGGAAGTCGATTTTTTTAAGTTAAGTTTCAAAATTCTGGTAAATCGTTGATTCATCTGGTGTCTAAATATATGATTCATTTACGAGTTTACTAGATCGAAAATTTTCAATTTTTGATGTTAAAAAAAAACTCTAGATCCAATGTCACATTCAGTAAAGATTTATGATACATGTATAGGATGTACTCAATGTGTACGAGCCTGCCCCACAGATGTATTAGAAATGATACCTTGGGATGGGTGTAAAGCTAAGCAAATTGCTTCTGCCCCAAGAACAGAGGACTGTGTTGGTTGTAAGAGGTGTGAATCCGCCTGTCCGACGGATTTCTTAAGTGTTCGAGTTTATTTATGGCATGAAACAACTAGAAGCATGGGTCTAGCTTATTGATACCTTTCAAAAAACAAACACCACGAGAATACGTTTTTTTACTGGCAAAAACCCGCGCTCAAAACAGAAGAATATTAATATTCTTCTGTTTTGAGCGCGGGTTTTTCTGGTCCAAGTGTATCTTATTTTTATCACGAATTATTTTCCTTGGTTAACAATAGTTGTACTTTTGCCTATAGCCGGAGGTTCCTTAATCTTCTTATTTCCTCATCGAGGAAATAAGGTAATTAAGTGGTATACGATTTGTATATGCTTAATCGATCTCCTTCTAACAACCTATGCATTTTGTTATCATTTCCAATTGGATGATCCATTAATCCAACTTACGGAAAATTATAAATGGATCAATTTTTTTGCTTTTTACTGGAGAATCGGAATAGATGGACTCTCTATAGGACCCATTTTACTGACGGGATTTATTACCACTATAGCTACTTTAGCGGCTCAGCCAGTTACTCGAGAATCCCGATTATTCCATTTCCTGATGTTAGCAATGTATAGCGGTCAAATAGGACCTTTTTCTTCTCGAGACATTTTACTTTTTTTCATCATGTGGGAATTAGAATTAATTCCAGTTTATATACTTTTATCCATGTGGGGGGGGAAAAAACGGTTGTATTCCGCTACAAAGTTTATTTTATACACTGCGGGAAGTTCTGTTTTTTTATTAATGGGAATTCTAGGTATCGGTTTCTATGCTTCTAATGAACCGACATTAAATTTGGAAACATTAACGAATCAATCGTATCCCGCGGCGCTCGAACTAATATTCTATATGGGATTTCTTTTTACTTTTGCTGTCAAATTGCCGATTATACCCTTACATACATGGTTACCAGACACCCACGGAGAGGCACATTACAGCACTTGTATGCTTTTAGCCGGAATCTTATTAAAAATGGGAGCGTATGGATTGGTTCGAATTAATATGGAATTATTACCCCACGCTCATTCTATATTTTCCCCTTGGTTAATGATATTAGGTTCAATTCAAATAATCTATGCAGCTTCAACATCTTTTGGTCAACGTAATTTAAAAAAAAGAATAGCTTATTCCTCGGTATCTCATATGGGTTTCATAATTATTGGAATTGGTTCCATAAGCGATACGGGGCTCAATGGGGCCATTTTACAAATAATATCTCATGGATTTATTGGCGCTGCGCTTTTTTTCTTGGCGGGAACTAGTTATGATAGACTACGTCTTCTTTATCTTGACGAAATGGGCGGAATGGCTATTCCAATGCCAAAAATATTCACGGTTTTCAGTATCTTATCGATGGCTTCCCTTGCATTGCCGGGCATGAGCGGTTTTGTTGCAGAATTGATAGTTTTTTGGGGAATAATTACCAGCCAAAAATTTCTTTTAATGACAAAAATACTAATAACTTTTGTAACAGCAATTGGAATAATATTAACTCCTATTTATTCATTATCCATGTTACGGCAGATGTTCTATGGATACAAGCTTTTTAATACACCAAACTCGTATTTTTTTGATTCTGGGCCGCGAGAATTATTTATTTCGATTTCTATCCTTATACCCGTAATAGGCATTGGTATTTATCCAGATTTCATTTTATCATTCTCGGTTGACAAGGTTGAAGCCATTCTATCGATTTTTTTCTAAAAAGTTTTCTCGTGAATAATTGAATAAAACCCAAAATCAAAAAGAAAAAAAACCATAATAAGAAAAAATGTAATCGAATATGTTTATTGTTTGTGAGAACCCCTTGAATCATTACATTACTTGATTTAAAGGGTTCTCGACGATTTATTTTATTCGAAGTTTCTGTATATTTCGATATTTATTTTTCTATTTATTTATATATATTTATATATTTATATCTATAATAAAATATCTTCTATATATGCTTTATTTATTTGTCAGGTCCTTTACTCACTTTAATTCAATTAGATGTAAATGAACCATAACTGTGTAATCCTATACCTAATAGATTGATCCCCAAATAACATATCCAAATTAGAAAAAAGCCCAGAGAGGACGCTATTGAAGAATTTACACCTTCTAATTTTTTATTTTTTCTAGTATGTAAATAAATCGCAAATATGGTCCAAGTAATAAAGGCCCAAGTTTCCTTTGGATCCCAATTCCAATATGACCCCCATGCCTCATTAGCCCATACTGCTCCTGAAAGAATACCTATCGTTAAAAAGATAAAACCCAGACTAATAATACGATAACTCCAACGATCCAATTGTTGAATAAACTGAGACCTGTAATAATTTCTAGAAGAAGAAAAATACGTTTTTTCTAAAATATTGTTTCTTTCATTCATATTCATGTATTTGATCTCAACAAAAGAAAATGATTGATTTAATAAATAGAAATCATTGCTTTTACCAAAAATTTGTATGACTTCTCGAAATGTAATAATTAAAATGGCTACTGATAATAACGATCCACATAAAAGAGCTGCATAGCCAAATATCATCATACTTACGTGCATCATTAACCAATGAGATTGTAAAGCGGGTACTAATATTGCAGATTGATGCATTTCGGTTAAAATACCCGAAGTAGCAAAGCCTTGGGTAAAAATAACACTTGGTGCGATTATTGTACTTAAATCGTTTTTATTTTTTTTAAAACATAAAATCATATGAAAAATGGAAAAACCCCAGGAAAGGAAGATTAATGATTCATACAAATCACTAAATGGTAAATGGCCCGAAAAAATCCAGCGAGTAACTAACAATCCCGTTATACAGAAAAAGGTTATTATCATACCATTTTTGGACGAATCATATAATCCTAAGATTTCATTGACTAATAAGGTTATCAAATGAGTTGAAATTAAAATTGATACGACCGAAAACGATATATGAGTTAATATATGCTCTAAAGTTGAAAGTATCATAAAAAAAAAAAATGAAAAAGAGTGTCTGAATACTAATACTAGAACGAGAAATCGAAAATTTAATTCATTATAGGACTTACTCTTTTAGAAGATAAGATGCCATGCCGCCACTCGGACTCGAACCGAGATGCTCTAGCACTGCTTCCTAAGAGCAGCGTGTCTACCAATTTCACCATAGCGGCTTACTCGAAATCATAATAACCGATTTTTTATCAATCGTCGAGATTGAAAGAATCGATAAAAATTAAATTTTATATATTTATAATAAAATAAACATTAAAGAATCAAAGGAATTCTATTATAATTATTTGAATTGAATAAATTTATAATAAAATGGATTAGATTATTATCTTTTTTATAATATTATTATTATTTTTATTCTATAATATTATTTTTATATAGAATTTTATTATTATTCTATTTAAATAGAGAATATATTTCTATCTAAATAATAGAATTTAGATAGAAATATATAAATAATAATATATATATATAAATATTTATAAATATATATTATTATATTCTATTTAATTCTCATTAGAATGGTTCAATTTCAATACAAATTCTTATTGTCGTTTTTTTTTGTTTCGAGTTTCTGTTTTAATATTTAACAACGAGGAATGGTTTTTTGTAGTTTATTCTCTGTTTTCAAAAACAAGCATTGTTGGAACTAGATAATTCTGACTTGAATCTGGAAGTAGTTTTTAATGAATAATTTATTAAATTATTAGTATATTCTTTTTATTTATTCTTTCTATCTATTTATTATATATTCTTTATTCTTTCGTATTTAAAATTTTTCTTATTTATTATTAAATTAATTATATATATATATTTTCACTAATTTAGTATTACATTCAAAATATTCTTTTTTTTTCTTATTCTAAAATAGATATATATGAGTTAGAAAATCCATTTGAATTGAATTTATTAATTCATTTTTAAAATAGAAAAAGAATATTTATTAAAAAAAAAGCAATTCAATATTAGAGAATATTCCTTGAATCCAGCTAATTTAGATTTGTCCAACGTTTGTATTTGTTATACAAAAAAACTTTTTGAATTCCCTGTAGAAATTGATTGCGCTAATGAAAAAGCTTTCAATGCTGTCCAATATCCTCGCTTTTTCCAAACGTTTTTCCGGATTTTTTTTTTTGATCTAGAAGTGCGTTTCTTTGGAACTGCCATCCAACTAATATTATTTTTTTTTTCCATTGCTACAGGTCATGTGAAAGACATATCCTCTTTTCTGTATTTCTGTAAATGAAAACTTATTGTTCTTTGATTAATTTGCCATATATCTTATCCCCTTTTTTTCTATCTAAAGTAAAACATTGAATATTATAACTATAACACTTTTTAAAAAATTTTGCCAAACATAGTTGTATTGTAATGTAAAAAATCAATAAGTTCGAAACTAAACGAATGCTTCTGAATATAAATAAAAGACAAAAATTCTTATTTGATTTAGTTATTTCATATAATAACGTTTTATACATATAAAAATAAACGAATGTTCTCAGTTTTGGTACAATTTTTGATACGCGCTCTATAGAAAATAAATCTTGTATAATTGTCAAATAAAAAAATGAAATTCTTATTTGACAAATTTCGTTTTTATGAGAATTTTAATAAAGATTTTTTTAGTTATTTTTTTATTATTAATAGTAAAAAATATTACTAAAAATAAAGTTCATTTTTCACTAGGAATTTTTTTTTTATTGGACCGTTTTTACATTTTTACTTTTCAATATTGGAAGTATTGTGCAAAGATTCAGAAGAATATATAATTATATTTATATGTTCACGTTGTTCACTCTTTTTTATTAACTGAACCCTTTACAAAAGAGATAAAACCGGCGAATAAGAAACAAAACTCATTACAAATCCAATCTTTTTTTTTTTATTTTTTTTTGTATGGAATATACACATCAATCTTCATGGATCATACCTTTTATTCCACTTCCAGTTCCTCTGTTGATAGGGGTGGTACTTCTACTTTTTCCCAGCGCAACAAAAAATCTTCGCCGTATGTGGGCTTTTCCGAGTATTTTTTTGTTAGGTATAGTTATGCTCTTTTCGGTCGATCTGTCGATTGATCAAATCTATAACAATAAGAGTTCTATCTATCAATATGTGTGGTCTTGGACTATAAATAATGATCTTTCTTTAGAGTTTGGTTACTTGATCGATTCACTTACCTCTATTATGTTAATATTAATCACTACTGTTGGCATTTTGGTTCTTATTTATAGTGATAATTATATGTCTCATGATCAAGGATATTTGAGATTTTTTGCTTATATGAGTTTTTTTAATACTTCAATGTTGGGATTAGTTACTAGTTCTAATTTGATACAAATTTATATTTTTTGGGAATTGGTTGGAATGTGTTCTTATCTATTAATTGGTTTTTGGTTCACACGTCCTATTGCAGCAAATGCTTGTCAAAAGGCATTTGTAACTAATCGTATCGGGGATTTTGGTTTATTATTAGGAATTTTGGGTCTTTATTGGATAACGGGTAGTTTGGAATTTCGGGATTTGTTTCAAATATTCAATAACTTGATTTATAATAATGACGTTAATGTTTTTTTTGTTACTTTGTGTGCCCTATTATTATTTTGTGGTTCTGTTGCTAAATCTGCCCAATTCCCCCTTCATGTATGGTTACCAGATGCTATGGAAGGACCTACTCCTATTTCCGCTCTTATACATGCTGCTACTATGGTAGCGGCGGGCATTTTTCTTGTAGCTCGACTTCTTCCTCTTTTCATAGTAATACCCCCCATAATGAGTGGAATAGCTTTCATAGGTATAATAACATTAGTATTGGGAGCTACTTTAGCTATTGCTCAAAAAGATATTAAGAAAAATTTGGCCTATTC